AAATCTTTCATGATTTTATTGACCAGGAAAAAGGAGGTTACTCTGGTACTTTAAAATTGTAAAACAAATAAGTTAAGTGTAGATTGATAAAGTGATTGGATCACCCTCATTTCCTATTCGAGTTTGAAACTATATATTATATATTAGGAATAAAATAATAAAAATATAGTAATTTTTTTTTCAATTCAAATTACAAATTAAGCTAAGATTCTCACAAATTAATAGTTTGTATTGAACAAGTAAAAACTTCATTCTTTTAGGTTCAAACTGAACCTCAGTAATTGAAAATGATTCAAAAAAGGTATCTATTTTTTTATTTGAGGGGAATTCGAAATTATTCGAATTGTATAATCATCAATTACCGATACCGGTAACCGACCTAACGCAATTTGATTATAATTCAATTCATGACGATCATAGGTAGAAAGTTCATATTCTTCAGTCATTGATAAACAATTAGTTGGACAATACTCAACACAATTACCACAAAATATACAGACTCCAAAATCAATACTGTAATTAAGCAAGCGTTTCTTTCGAATATAAGTTTCCAATTTCCAATCAACAACAGGTAGATCTATAGGACATACACGAACACATACTTCACAAGCAATACATTTATCAAATTCAAAGTGGATTCGGCCTCGGAAACGTTCCGAGGTGATCAATTTTTCATAGGGATATTGAATCGTTACTGGTAAACGATTCGCGTGGGACAAGGTAATCATGAAACCTTGACCGATGTACCGGGCTGCTCGTATTGTTTGTTGACCATAATTTTTGAACTCAGTTACCATAGGGAACATATAGTGAATATTTAGAAAAAGGTTTCTTTTTTTCTCTTGTTTGAGAGAAGTTGTGAATATTATTGTAGTTCTTTAGAGTGAAAGAAGTTGGGACGAAGTTGTTAATAATAGATTACCTAGAGAAATAGGTAAAAGAAATTTCCATCCAAGATTTAAAAGTTGGTCCATTCTAAGTCTCGGTAAAGTCCATCTTGTTGCAATAGGAATGAACAAGAATAAATAAGTTTTAGCTAATGTAATAAAGATACCTATTATTGTTCCAAAGACTTTACCGGCTTGATTTATATCAACAATAAATCCAGGGACGAATATATACGGAATAGAAAAATTCCAACCCCCCAAGTAAAGAACTGTTACAAATAATGAAGAAACTAATAAATTAAGATACGAAGCAACGTAAAATAAACCAAATTTGATACCGGAATATTCGGTTTGATAGCCTGCTACTAACTCTTCTTCTGCTTCTGGTAAATCAAAGGGTAATCTTTCACACTCGGCTAGAGAAGAAATTAGAAAAATGATAAACCCTATAGGTTGACGCCACAAATTCCAACCCAAAAAACCATACTTTGATTGCGCTTCAACTATATCAACTGTACTTAAACTGTTAGATAATTATAGTCGATGATAACATCACTGCTCCATCGCTATTTCAGAACCGTACATGAGATTTTCACCTCATACGGCTCCTCAGAGGTCACAGATAAATCTAAAGAACCTTCGCTTGATATTTGATAATAGGATAGACACCCTACCTAAGGTTCCGAATTAGACCAATGGAATTCTGTCTGCTATATTTTAATAAATAAAAAAGTGCTTCTGAATTTATCTTATCCTTTAAAAAAGAATTTTTATTTTTCTTTGTTGATTAATAAAAAAATCCTTGAATAAAAAACTTTGTTGTAAAAATATCACATAGATATTTCAACCTATTTTTTTGATTACGAAAAAAAAGAATTAGACACGATATTAGTGTTCATAAATCATGACAACAATCTATCTCTTTAAATCTTTAAATACAAATATGTATCCAGGAAAAAAGATTTCTTTTTTTTTTGAATTCCATTCTTCTTTCTATTTTATTTCGTTCCTATTCTTCTTTTTCAGAAAAGGGGACTTTAACCAAAGTAAAAGATTACTTCGTTCTTGATAGTTATAGTTATTTAATCAGTGGATCGGAACATACTCTGGATCGGAATCGTGGGGAGTACTTCTTTATTATTTCTACTAATTTTAAGTCCCAATTCAAATTCCCTTTTGTACAGAAATATCTTCTTGGATAAATCCTATAAACTCCATTACGAATCCTTTGTGTATCTTGATCTTCCTAACCATCCACCCGTTTGTTTTTGCTCAACCTTGCATTATGGTAATACATTTAGAGTAATAGATATTAAAAACTCCATATGGTTGATCTTTTGAACCCGCTTCAAGTCATGATGACTAATCAACCATTCTTGGGGTAAACCGTCTCTACTTTATTCTTGTACATAGGAAATGAGATTCCCTTACTTTACTGCAAATTTACAAGCCGTTTTCTTTCACTCATATAACTATCTGGTTTAATTTATCTATCAATTCAAACGATGAATCAAAAAATGAAAAATTCAATTTATTAAACTTTCTTCCGAGAAAGAAAAGAAATTGGGGGATTTTTTACGGCTCACCGAATCACACGTAGAGATATTGATAATACACATAGAGTTAATGGTATTTCATAACTAATTGATTGGGCAGCAGCCCGTAAACCACCTAAAAAGGAATATTTATTGTTTGATCCATATCCTGACATAAGAAGTCCAAGGGGAGCAATACTTGAAATAGCGATCCATAAAAAAACACCAATACTAAGATCGGTTAGAACAAGGTTATAGCTAAAAGGAATTACTGAAAAACTGAGTAAAATGGATATGACTGCTATAGATGGTCCAATACTAAACAAACGAGCATCTCCTCTAGATGTAAGAATATTCTCTTTGAAAAGTAGTTTTGTACCATCTGCTAGGGCTTGAAGGATTCCCAAGGGGCCGGCATACTCAGGACCAATACGTTGTTGTATTCCCGCAGAAATTTCTCTTTCTAACCAAACAATTACTAGTACGCCGATTATAATTCCTAATACAAGAGCTAAAATAGAGACAAGAATCCATATGATTCCGTAGAGTTCTTTTAAGGATTCCAATCTGGAAAAGGAATTGATAGCTTTTATTTCTGTTGTATCAATTATCATTTCAACGATCAATTTCTCCCATAATGATATCTATGCTACCTAGTATTGTCATAATATCAGCCAATTTCATTCTTTTAACTAAATGAGGAAGAATTTGCAAATTGATAAAACCCGGCGGTCGGATTTTCCATCTCCAAGGAAAAACAGTTTGATCTCCTATCAAAAAAATGCCCAATTCTCCTTTTGGGGCTTCGACTCTCACATAAAGTTCTTGTTTCGACAATTCAAAAGTCGGAGAAGGTTTTTTACTAAAAAATCGATATTCAAAATAATTCCATTCGGGATCTTTTACTCTAACAAAACGCCGGGTTTCTAAATTTTCATAGGGACCTCCTGGGATTCCTTCCAGAGCCTGCTGAATAATTTTTATCGATTCCGTCATTTCACCGATTCGTACTAAATAACGAGCTAATGAATCCCCCTCTTTTTGCCATTGAACCTTCCAATCTAATTCGTCGTAACACTCATAACGATCAATTTTACGAAGATCCCATTGTATTCCGGAAGCTCGTAGCATTGGTCCTGATAAACCCCAATTTATTGCTTCTTCTCCACCAATAATGCCTACGCCTTCAACACGTTCTAAAAATATAGGATTCCGCGTAATAAGCTTTTGATATTCAGTAACCCTTGTTAAAAAGTAATCGCAAAAATCCAAACATTTATCTATCCAGCCATAAGGTAGATCAGCAGCTACTCCTCCAATACGAAAATAATTATGCATCATTCGCATACCAGTAGCAGCTTCGAATAGGTCATATATTAATTCTCTTTCCCGAAAAATATAGAAGAAGGGGGTCTGTGCCCCAATATCTGCCATAAAAGGGCCTAGCCATAACAAATGAGAAGCTATACGACTCAACTCCAACATAATGACTCTGATATAGCTAGCCCTTTTAGGTACTTGAATATTCCCTAACTGTTCGGGTCCATTTACAGTTATTGCTTCTGTGAACATAGTAGCTAAATAATCCCAACGTGTTACATAAGGCAAATATTGTATAATTGTTCGGTTTTCCGCAATTTTCTCCATCCCTCTATGTAAATAACCCAATATTGGTTCACAGTCAATAACATCTTCACCATCTAGAGTAACTATGAGTCGAAGAACACCATGCATTGATGGGTGCTGAGGACCCATATTTACTATCATGAGGTCTTTTCTTGTAACTGGCGCAGTCATAAGTTTTTTATCGATTCATTCTTTTCCATGAATTGCTGAAAGTGAAAAGAAGTTTATCAAAATTGAAATGAATGAAAAAAAATACCAAGATTCCGCAAATTAACGAGTTTTTATTTCTCGAATATCCAACTGATCAATTAATTCTTTATAACGTACTCTATTTTTTTTTGACAAATAAGCCAGTAGTCGTTGACGTTTTCCCAAAATTTTCCGCAACCCCCTCTGAGATAAATAGTCCTTTTTGTGTAATTCTAAATGAGAAGTAAGTTTTCGTATCTTATTGGTAAAACTGAATACTTGAAATTCAACTGACCCTTTGTTTTCTTCTTGAGAAATAATTGAAATGAATGAATTTTTTACCATAAAATTATCCGCCCCTTTTTAGAGATATGGATTTTAATGATCAGTAATAATAATGCTAGTCATTTTATTTTAATTCGATATATACAAAAATTTTATTTATGGATTATCAATTTTTTAAATTTTTTATTTAATTTATAAGTATGACGCATATATTTTTGAATTCAAAAAAGTGAATAATTTTAACCTCACCTCCGATTTATTAGATTAAAGATTTTGTTGGTTCACTAGATCTAATTGATTATTGATTTAGTATCGTTGGAATATAACACAGGGGCATCTGTTTGCTTTGATATATCTTCTTCTATGGTAAAAGAAAAATTTAAGTTTTTAACCGCGGATACATATGTATCCTTAACATACTAAAACGACTGCCGTTATTGGTATTAAACCAATAACGATTAATACAAGCTAAATCTTCTAATCGATAATTAGGCCAAAGAAAAAGCTTGAATTGAATTAATTCATTTTTATCTCTAATATTTTTTGCCAAGTTCTCGTTATAACATACTGGATTTCTATCCGCACCCTTACCATTTTTTGAATTTAAACAAATGAGAATTCTCAACTCTCTACGACGTCTAGATGATAAAATATTTTCAGGAACAAGCAAATCAAAATCATTTTTATCTCTATTTCTGATTCTTTTTTGATTACTTGTTTTGTATTTACTTTTATGAACCAAGGAAATACCTATGGTTTGATACATAATAAATTGTCCATCATTTTTTACAGACACACGAGTGGGTTCGATAATAAAAAGTCCCTTTTTTTTCATCAATTCTGGAAAAGTAAAATGGTGTTCAATCAACATTATATCCAAACAGAGTTCTCCCCGTTGAATCGAGGATATAGTAATTTTTCTTGGATTATTCAGTCTAAGCAGGAGACAATATACCTTGATATTATTGATTATTCTTTGATTCAAAGAATCGTCCCATCTCAATTGAAAAAGCAAATAACGTTTCAGGAAGAGATCCATTTCTGCTTCCGTTTTACTTTTGTATTGTTTTTTCTTTTTAGGCTTTTTACTGTTTGATTCCGCATCATTTTCTTCAATACCCTTTTGTTGGCTTAATAGAACGGATCCCAGATTGTCTTGTCCTACGGTTTCTTTTTTATTTTTATTCTTTATTTTTTTATACCATCGAATCAAAAAATTCCTTTTTTGTTTTTCATTGGTTTTTTTATTCGTACTTGTCCCAATATTTTCATTTTTATTCGAATTTAAAAGAAGAAATTGGCTTCGTATAATCCACGGTTTTATTTTATATACATTATATAGTTGTAAAAATTCTGGGAATAACCAAAGTTCCAGATTCGGTATTGGACGGTTTAGTATTTCTTCATTCATTCCCATCCAATCAAAAAATACCCTTTTGAGATTTTTTGAATTTTTTTTATCTTGATGAATCGTAAGATAAAAAAGATCTTTTTTATCAAATTTATCCACTATTTGGTAATTATTAGTACCCGTCTTAGTACTTTGGTTAATATCGATCTGTATCCAGGTTTCAAGATCGGCTTTTTTTTTAATATAAAATTTTAAGATTTTCCAATCAAAATATTTTCTATCTGCATTTTTTTCGATATATAAAAAACTGCCTTTTCCTAGATAACTATTGAAAAGAGTACTCTCCAGGATATCAAAAAAGTTGTCTTTATGTATGTTAGAATTGTAAAAAAGCTCTTGGTTCTTATTTATTTCCCGTAATCCATACCTATAAATAGAAGAGGCCTTTTTTTCATAATTAATAAGGGATTTATATGATAAAAGGTTATATCTATTGTATTTTGAAAAATTTTCTTTTTCATTCAATAATTTCAATAATGAATATACTTCAGAAACATTAGAAACATTTTCTTTTCTGTAAAAATTTAATTGGTCTTTCTCATATGACTCCCATTTATAATTTTTTTTTTTAGTCATACAACGTTTATTAATTCTATTCCGCCATCTTTGTGGTATTAATCTAGACCATCTAATCTGAGATAAATCATATTGATAATGTCCTCTTAACCATCTTTTCCAGCCATTCATTGCAGAATTATGAGGTTTTTTATGCCCTAATTTGGTCTGAAATATTACTTGTGTTCCAAAAAAATCCTTCATTTCAGTCTTAAGAAATAAAGATGTTCCCTGATATTGAAGAACAGATTGTAATTTATACAAATTCCTAACTTGGGCTTGAGATAACCTATAAAATACATATGCTTGTGACAAGCAGGATAAATCATTAAAAATATGTGAATTTTTGTTACTTTTGTTACTAACAATATCAAGTGACTTTTTTATAGTCGAAATAAAACTACTTGTATTTTTTTTATTCATTTTTTCTTGATTTGGTTCATTATTGTAAATGTATTGATCAATAATTTTTTTTATTGATTCAAGAAAAAGTTGTGTATTGATTAGGGAAATATTAATGATAGATAAACAAATATCTATGTATATTTTTTCAATGAAAATTTTTCTAAAATAATGGAATTTATAGGTTAATCGAGCATTTCTTCTTTTTAATATTTGCCAATTTTTTTTTGGTGACTCTAATTTTTTAGGATTAAAATTTATTTTGTTAAGACTAATATTTATTGCTGGAGTTTTTTTTTTCTCTTTTGTAATTCTTTCTATTTGATTTCGAATTATATTGATTCTATTAGTCAGATCTTTCATTTTTTTTTTTGTCAGTGAAGATTTTGACCAAGCCGGAGATTGAATCTGACTAAACGATTCATCAATTATTTGATTTCTGATCAGAAAATCTTTTTCTTTTTGAGTTTCATTCGATTTATATACTTCTCTTAATCTAAACCTAAAAAATAGAATTGTATTAAGTTCTTTTATTCGTTTTTTTATAAATATAAATATAACATTTTTCATAATCCATTTTTTTTTTCCTTTTAAAATCTTTAGAGCTATA